GTCCATTTTTTCATAAAAAGGGGCGTCCCTTTTGAAGCGAGAATGGATTTTCCTTGATAACTAATATAATGCATGAAAGGGTCCTTAAACAACCATAGGTTGTCCTGAAAGGCCTTAGCAAAAGCTTCTACAAGTCCAAGATGTTTTAGTTTTCCATAGAAAAAGATTCGTTCAAGAAGGGTTCCAGAAGACGTTGAGCATAAATGAGAAGATTTGTTACGAAGAAAGACGAAGATGGATTCGTATTCACATAGATGAGAATTATATAGGACGAAGAAAAACCTTTGATTTATTTTTGAAAAACAAGAACTGGCTTTTTTTGGAGTATTCCAAATACGATACTCGTGGAGAAAGAATCTTAATAAATGTAAAGAAGAAGCGTCTTTTACCCAGTAGCGAAGAGTTTGAACTAATATTTCCAGATGGATTGGGTAGGGTATTAGTATCTCTAACACATAAATTAAATGTGAAAATTTGTCCTCTAAAAAAGGGAATATTGAATGAATTGATCGTAAATTATGAGATTTAACTATTCCTTTCCTTTCTAGCGAAGATAATAATCGGAGATAAAACGGAATTTCTACAATGACTGCAAATCCTTCTGATATCATTTTAAAATTAAAATTTTTGTTGCGCCCAAAAAAGGTATTTTGGGTAAAATCATTAGCAAAAAGAATCAAATGATTCTGTTCATACTGATACATTCGCTCAATTGCACGTTTCACAATTAGTAAGCTGAACTTAGTAGAACCTGCATTTTCCAACAAAACGGATCTATTTCTATTTAAACCATGATCATGCGCAAGTGCATAAATATACTCCTGAAAGATAAGTGGATATAAGAAGTAGTGTTGTTGAGATCTATTTAGCTTTAAATATCTTTGGAATTCTTCCATTTGAAATTATAATTGAACTAAAGGTAGAGGATTTTGGGGGTTATCAATGAAACATAGTGCGATACAGTCAAAACGAGGTATTCGAGTAATAAACGAATAGATACCTCGGGTATACAGGTAAACTTATCAATGGATTATCTATCCTCTCTTTTCCATTTAAACGAATAAGTTTATGTTCGTTATAGGATAACAAAAGACTTAGAAATCCTTTATTTTTTCAACCTAATCGCTCTTTTGATTTTGGAATTTTTTTATCAATATACTGTTTCTTCTACGCACACATTTATATTCCATAATGGAAAATGTCAATAGTTAGGATTCATTAAAATATAAAGAATTCGTTCATGGGATAATCCCTTCCCGTATCAGGCACTAATACATTTTTAACGTTTAATTAGATCGGGTAATCGTTCAAATTAAGAACAGAAGCTCGTTGCTTTTTCCCTATAATCAATAATCATATCATCATATCATATATTCAATAAATAAATAAATTGAAGCCATATAGGGCTCTATATCCATTTATTCATCCGACCCAACTTGAAATTGAATTCATTTTGTTCCGTTTCAAAAAAGAACACAACGGTTTGTACCGATTCGGAAAGAATGAAATATTCTCAGAACTCTTCGTTGATCCGACATGCTATTTTTTCCATTCATTCCCTTTCAGGATCAGTCGTGGTCTTCCAAACTTTACCGATGGTATGGACGAATCCCTCGCTTCATCCAAATGTGTAAAAGATCCTAGCCGCACTTAAAAGCCGAGTACTCTACCGTTGAGTTAGCAACCCGAATATAAAAAGTTTATGTAAATACAATAAAAAAAAGATAGATAAATGTCAAAATTTATAGACCACCTCTTCGTTCTTATGTTATCGACTTTTAAATCAAAACCCCTATTCTTATTATATCAAAGAGAATTCAAGGAATCCCATCATTTGAATAATATAAGGTAAAAATCAAACCGCTCGGACAAAAATAAATTTATCGACTTATCACGATGAATTATATTTGTTCGATACACTGTTGTCAATATAAATGTTGAGAAATAATACAACGGAAAAACAAAATAAATATAAATGGAATTTTTTTAATACTATTAAAAAAAGGGCTTGTGTTGTATTGGCACTACATAGCCGAAAAAAGTTTAGATAGAGGAATAAAAAAATACCAAGTAGAAAAAAATATCAGATTGAATCAATAATCAATAATAAGTAACTAGAATAAAAAAGGGAGGATTCCTTGGTTATTACTTATTAGTATTCAACGAAAACCGACCAATTGAAGGAACTCCCAGAATTTTATATTTCTAGGATCAAGCAACTCGAGTTTTGTCGTTCTAGAACATGAGATTTTATAGAAGCAATGAAAAATAGATATGAGTAGAATCCAAAAAAGGAAAAAATTATATATAAATACAAAAATTTATATAAGAATTACTATCCCTTTCTATTTCTTTATTTCCTTAATTCAATTTTGTTTGATTAGGACCAAGTTACTTAAAAACCTCTGCCTTTTTTAAAAGATCCCGAACAGTTCCTGTGGGCTGAGCGCCCTTTTCAAGGAAATATAGAATAGCAGGAACGTTTAAATAACTTTGATTATTTATCGGATCATAAAAACCTACGTTCCGAAGATCTCTTCCTTCTCTTCGGGATCGAACATCAATTGCAACGATTCGATAGACGGCTCATTGGGATAGATCTAAGTAAATGAACAAGACCCCCCCTAGAAACGTATAGGAAGTTTTATCCTCGTACGGCTCGAGAAAAAATGATTTGGAGTTTTGTCTACGTATAGAATTCGAATTTCTGGCAAAGGAGTTAATAAAATAAATTAGAATGTGATTTAACTCATTTTTTTCTTCCTCCTTCCTGAAAAAAAGAAAAATCATTTGTACCCATAACTCAAGTTGGATAATTCTCAAAGAGCTTAAAAGAAAAAAATCTTTAGGCAATTTATTTAATTTTTTGAATGGTCTTTAACCCCCTCTTGCTTGTCTCATTTAATCTTTATTATTATCCAGTTATTGAGACAATTGAAAAAACGGTGTTTCCTTGTTCTGGGATCCTTTTTTTTGTTTTAAATCAGTGGGTTTAGACATTACTTCGGTGCTTCTTAATCCTTACAAAATGGCAGCAACATACCCCTTTTGTGATTTCTTTCTATCAAAGAATCATATAAACGCTCGATTCCCGCGTGATACACTTTGAATCGAAAGACTTTTCTCAATTTCAACAAATTTTACTTTTGAATTAAAAACTTGACTGAATCGGATCCTTTCAATTTCTATATTGATATATATGATATACTTACAAAGTTGTTCCAATTTATTGATTGGTATTAACCCTAGATTCTTGCCCCCTGAAAGATGAATCCATACTTTCTACCCGAGCTCCATCATGTACTATATTCATTACAACCTAACAAAAAAGGATTCTAGTGAAAACAGAACAGATGTCGGGTCAAGAGCACCTTCATTCATAGAAAAGATGGCGGATGTAAGAATAAAAATCCACAACGGATCGTGTCCTTCAAGTCGCACGTTGCTTTCTACCACAGCGTTTCAAACGAAGTTTTAGCATAACAAAAAATTCCTCTAATTTGGAACCCATATGGAATTGATTCAATTATGGAATCATGAATAGTCATTGGTTCCGTCGATACATAAACATATTAATCTATACCCTTTTTTCTCCTATACAAATTCTTCTATACAAAGATGGCAAAAATTTTTTTGAAGCAATCTTAGCAAGATCCCACCTATTATTGTATGTTATTGTATGAATGCAACACTTTAACTTTACTTTTTATTAAAAAAATTAAAATATCTGTTTCTTTTCGAATTGAACCATCAACGATTTAAAGCAGATAAATGGATTGACAAAAAAAAACATTTTATTTTTTTGTGTGAGATAGATAAAAAAGACCGATTGAAGAGAATATTTAAGTACTTGTTCTTTCGATTCGAATTTTATTAATAAGATAAGATGAACGAATTAGGGGTTTTTCGTACCTATGAGATAGACTGAACTACAGTCTTTATTATGGATCCGTTACATATGTAACTTGATTCGTTATTAATGAGATTCGGACATACACAGATATACATATATTTAATAAAATAAGACCTCCTATTACTGTTACTAATTACTAATTAAGAACTATCTATCCCACGACGCTCTGGGAATGCTGAATCAAAATCAAAATAAAAAGGTTTGGGGAAAGGATACTCTCTAGGGACAAAGACAAACAAGTCCAGATTAGGCGCTTGCTCCTAATTTTTTAGTTTACCCAAACCCAGTCTTGTCTTAAGAGACTTAATCCCATTAATTGAATGTAATAACCCTCCTCCTGTTTAGAATAAAGAGATCCTAATAATTTGGCTACCCCATTTTTTTTAAGTTTAATTTGAATGGATAAAGAATACGATATAGGATATAGTAAAGAAGTGCTCTTTCTTAGTGTAATTCAAAATAAAATGTATCGTTGAAAATTTAAAAAGATATGAGACGTAAGGTTTTTCTTCAAATTAAGTAGCTCTAAACCCCTTCAATATGAAGGGAATGAACATATCATATGATGAAAAATCCGGCCATACTTTATTTTTTAATTAATTGAATTCAACTAGGGTGTGACCTATGTTACCATCATATCTTGATGACAAACAAATCTATTTAGTAATATCTGTATGTTGTGAAAAACAAAGATATGATTCATAAAAGAATCATTCAAAATTATAAAAGAAACAAGAATGACATTCTATCCAATATTAGGCATTTAAACATAACGTTACTTTCAAAATAAACTTTTACTCTGATACAATGTATCTACCTGGGACGAAAGGATTCGAACCTCCGAATACCGGGACCAAAACCCGTTGCCTTACCACTTGGCCACGCCCCATCTATACTTCCATTCTATACTAATAAAGAATAATATTAGTATTGGGTCTTGGTCAATTACAGGGCAATTTTATATATAAAATTTTTATAGAATAGATTAGATTCTTGCTAGGATTTTTACGCATGTAGATATAGAATTCAGCCGAATTCATTGATCATTACATATAATTTAATTAAGATATTCTATGAAAGTATTATT